ATCTATATCAAGTAAAGGTCTAGCTATTAGAATAAGAGTCTTTATTGTTATGTGATTTGATACATTGCGGTTAGTAAATAGGTAAAGGTACGGAAAGAGAGGGATTCGAACCCTCGGTAAACAAAAGCCTACATAGCAGTTCCAATGCTACGCCTTGAACCACTCGGCCATCTCTCCTACATAATGATTATGGCCCCGAAACCGAGTGAATCGCGAGTCATTCCTATTAGATTGTTGGATAGGTACACTATGTATAATCAATTCTAACTATAAAAAAAAATAGGAAACTTTGAATCAAATAAAGACCTTTCCTTCGTGATTGGGGGATAAAGAGAATTTTTTTTTTTTTATTTTTGTGAAATGCGAAAAACTCTTTATTAACATTAACAACAATCTTTAGTAAAAACAATAAAGATCCATTCATGGTTGCGAAGGCGCGGCGCTTCCGTCTTTTTCTGATATCTGTATCGGCTTAAATCAATGAATTGGAATGACTCGAAGGATCGGCCTATCTTTTTTTTTATGAGTTGAGTTCGTTTTTATGTTATTTTGTACTGTACAATTACTTTTTTGTGGGATCGTTTTCTCACGAGCGGTAATTAAAAAATTATAAAATGGCTTGCTACCTATACCTATGCCTAGATCCCGGATAACTGGAAATTTTATTGATAAGACCTTTTCAATTGTAGCCAATATCTTATTACGAATAATTCCGATAACCTTGGGAGAAAAAGAGGCATTTACTTATTACAGAGATGGTGTGATTTGATTTTTTTTTTATTTACCGCTCTCAAGTCTTAGGAGAAAGACGCATTAGTCGGGATAAAAAGATTTGAAATAACTCTACGCTTGCTGAAGGTGAAGTTTATAAATAAAGCAATTCCTTCTGTCGTGTATCCCCGATTAATGCAGCCTCAGATGCTTGAATTGTCGATTCTAGCATTGAGCGAAAGGTTATACCTATGGTTATGGGTTTTCTATTTCAGGTTAACCCTACTCCACTAGTACCAATAGGCGGCATAGAGGAAGAAGCACTACGCTTAGGAATCAACAACACATGAAACCTTTGTTATAAATTATCCGTTTTCCTTATTGGGATCAGGACTAAGAAGAGTGGTTGGGACAACAAACATCCATCTCGTTCGTACTTTGGATACCCGTATAACCATCGAAGACTGTTGAAGTGCCTAATTCCTAGAAAGTGAGGAACGTTGAGGACAAAGAAATTGTTGGAGTTAACTTAACATTTTTATCTAATACCAACATGCTCGCTGTTAAGAAAAGATCTTTTGCAGGAAGGTTGGCTAGAGATTTCTTGTAAAAACACTAGCCCCGCTCAGTTCATAATGAGAATATTTCACTCTTTTTTGATTCTATGCATTATTCTCATTATGCACATAAAGGAGGAGCCGTATGAGATGAAAATCTCACGTACGGTTCTGGAACGGAGATTTTTTGAATCGAATGACGACCGTGACGGATGGCTGCTCAATCCGAAGGAAATTATGCGGAAGCTTTACAGAATTATTATGAAGCTATGCGACTAGAAATTGATCCCTATGATCGAAGTTATATACTCTATAATATAGGTCTTATTCACACAAGTAATGGAGAACACACAAAAGCTTTGGAATATTATTTTCGGGCACTAGAACGAAACCCTTTCTTACCACAAGCTTTTAATAATATGGCCGTGATCTGTCATTACGTGCGACTATCTCCACTATAGAAAGAAAAAAGAAAGAAAGAGCCAAATCTACTAATACTAATAAAAAAAAAAAAAAATAGGCTTTCTACATATGCATCGTCCAAAACAACGATTTTTATCAGCTGTAGCAAAGAAAGAAACTTCATAGAAGTCGAAATATGAAGAAATATGCCTAGATACTTTCTTCTATGGATAAAGGATCTAATTGATAGAGGAAGCCCCGTAAAGATCAATTAGCGAGATTTTTGACTGATACAATAAGAACTGCTTACTTATGTCAGAATAGAAGACAAAAGTTAGGAATCAATTTATGTAACAGAGTCGATCCCCTAAAGTATTGAGCAGCGGTGTAGCATCAGATCCCAAAGATAGTAAGTCTTTTCTTTCTTATGAGAGAAGGTCTTTTTCAAGGATTCTATATCTATATAAATTTATATATGAAATCGAGATAGTTACCTTTCAGAAAATTCTAACGATAGTAGAATGCCTATATTTGTTTGTTTTATTCTTCTGACTTCTGAAGGTGGGAGAAAAGATAAAACTGATTATTAATCAAATCCAAATTCAAGTTTGAAACTCATGTGATTACCCTCTTTTGGTTAACTCGAGAAAAAATGGGGCATCCAAAGAATTAACTGCGGAGCCGTATGAGGTAGGAAACTCTCAAGTACGGTTCTAAGGGAAGGAAATTACTCGCCTATTCCGACCGAGGGGAACAGGCCATTCGGCAAGGAGACTCTGAAATTGCGGAGGCGTGGTTCGATCAAGCCGCTGAATATTGGAAACAAGCTA